ATAGGTCAGGTCCACTTATTTTTTCATTTGTTGATTTATAATTTTTTTATTCTAAACAATACAATTTTATTGAAATAAAAAAATAAGTGAAAATCTAAATATTTAATGATTCAACAGACCGCTTATACGATTATTATTTCATTATAATGAAGATTAGTTCAACTTTATAATATAATTATATATTAGATATCAACAAAAACTCTATTCCGCGTGCAAATATGATGGTGTTTTTTTATGAAACAACTCAAAAAAGCCCCTTATCGGATTTGAACCGATGACTTACGCCTTACCATGGCGTTACTCTACCACTGAGTTAAAAGGGCCCTTTATATATTATATATTTAAAATTATATATTTAAAATATATATTAAATATTATATAGTTAATTCTTGTCTGAGTCACCACTTATATCTATTCTATACATAGTACATATAAAATATATTAAATTAAGTTATTATATTATACAACTTACATATACATAAGTAGGCAGCTAGCCGCTCGTTTCTAAATGCGATATATGGGGTTTGTTTACCTTAAACCTCCTTTTTTTGAGTAGCTAAAGCACGTCCTGAACGGATCCTTTGAATTATCTATTATTTAGATTTCCTCCGCTAATTTAATAAATTTAATCTTTTATATTAAGAATAAAAAAATTAGAACGGATTTTTTTATAGTTTTCTAGTTTATAGATTTAATATCGAATGGTTTGAATGAATTATTAAAAAAATTAAATGAAAAAAAATTGGATGTAATCATGTAAGACGGAAAGACCCCTTGAATCTAATTATTGTTATTTAAATTTTAATAATAATATATATTAGATTCGATTATATTGACAATTTCAAAAAACTGTTCATACTATGAACATAGTATGATGGCAGTTGGGTACGTATGCCCCCATCGTCTAGCGGTTCAGGACATCTCTCTTTCAAGGAGGCAGCGGGGATTCGACTTCCCCTGGGGGTAGGGTACTACGAAAGGAAGTTGCTCGTGGATTATCAAGAAGCCTAATCAATAAACCTATAATTGAATAGATTCTTCCTGGGTCGATGCCCGAGCGGTTAATGGGGACGGACTGTAAATTCGTTGGCAATATGTCTACGCTGGTTCAAATCCAGCTCGGCCCAAAAGCTCTCTCATCCACTATTTAGATGAAGATATTTGTCCTCCCGAAACGGCCGACATGCGGAATAAAAGAGTCGATTTTTCTGTTTTTCATTTGTTACGGGAAATTAAAATAATGATCTAGATCATTATCTAGATTCATCCTATGGGATAATTTAAACTAAAGAAAATTAACTAGTAATTCATGTTGTTCTCACTCAAGTACATATTCATACAGAGATCCGTATATCACTAATAACTCCCTTCTATATTATAAGACAAAAATTCGAACTCTAAATGATTTGAATCAAATCATAAAAAAGGATATTGTATACCTTAGTTCCTTGGGATTGTAGTTCAATTGGTTAGAGCACCGCCCTGTCAAGGCGGAAGCTGCGGGTTCGAGCCCCGTCAGTCCCGACGGATCCAATAACCAAAGATCAAACAAGTATTTCATGTTTCTTTTTAGACCCCGTGTAATGTAATAATAAAAAAATTCAATTTAGACTAGAATTTTAGTTCTATCAAAAAAAGAGCAAAAACTAAAAAAAAATGACAAAAAAAAGAAAGGTATTTTAGAACTTAACCCCTTGTAGTCTGTTTTTCATATATTATTTTTTTTTGTAACCAATGGAAGTCTAAAAGAAAAAGAAACGTGGTCCGACTTCGTTAGATGATTGATTGTACAAATAAAATATTTTAAAAGAATGATATCTTGATTCGATCACGAATTCTATAATATATTTTTTTTCAGTATGGATAAAAGATTATCCTATGTTATACTATTCAATTTGCGACGGCGAATTGATATGATAGTTCATATATTGTTATTCATGATATTAATCCTATTCAATATCATCAAAATGGAATACATATATTCCATATAAATTTACAGGCGACATTTTGATCATCTCTAGGGGATTAAATCCCGAGTTATTGCGAACTAAAAAAACGATGAAATTATGGAAGTAAATATTCTTGCATTTATTGCTACTGCGCTCTTCATTCTAGTTCCTACTGCTTTTCTACTTATCATTTATGTAAAAACGGTCAGCCAAAACGATTAGTTTGACTGAAAATTGACTTCTTCGTTCTTTATCGCAGGCTAGAATCATCAGTATTTGATTCGATTTGGTAGTAGTATGGTAGAAAGAAAATTTTATTTCTTTCTACCATACTATTTTTACGATTTTTTAGTTATTATTATATATTAGTATTATATTTTTAATTTTTTTTGTCGTGTATAAAAAAGTTGTACTATACTACAGATTAAAAATTTTTAATATTGACTAGTATCCTATATATGTTATGTACATATTGATCCTAATTCTATTGTTTTGCTACATCTATTTGATCGATTTGTATTGATAGTGATTCTGATCAATCTAAAATAATCGAAAGGCAACTCTGACTTTTATTTTACAGCTCAAATTCTTATATATAAAATATAAAAAAAAAATACTAGGGAAAGAATCAAAGAAAGAAACATTGGCATTTAAAAAATATCTGTTTGATTAACATTAGTATCTTTAAAAATACTTTATGGAGTGATCTAAAAAACAATTGATAAGGTTTGATTCCCCAACTAAAAACTCAATTTGTTAAAATTAGCTAAGTTAAATAGTATTTCTAGAGTCCACTTCTTCCCCATACTACAAGTGAAAGAGAAAATGTAAAGACTACCATTAAAGCAGCCCAAGCGAGACTTACAATATCCATGTGAATTTTGTCCCCTATTTCTATGAATATGAAGGAATTATTCCATTATTGTTTACTAATAATAGTGAAATCAAGGGTACAGAGTCAAAAAATTTTTAGAACTATTTATTAATTTAATGAACCAACCCAAAAAATTCACGTACATATAAAAAATTCCTACATAATTTTTACCCGGTTACTGAAAAGGGGTTTTGTAATAATTGAATACCTAAGTACTAAGATATTTTTTTTAGTTTGTATACAAATTATATCTCGCTTTTCTGCCATTACTAATTACTAATTTAGTTAGTATATTACCTCGCACCGAAGTGGCTCCAATAGGAGTGTAAGGGCTATCAAAACGTCTCGATTCCCTTACACTCCTAATGCTTATTATTTAATAAAATAAAAATTTCCTTATACAAAAAAATAAAAATTTCCTTGAATTCGAGATACAAAGCTTTAGAGACCACTAGATGCTTAGAATCAAGTACGTATCAAAAGACCCTAAGGGATTAGGATATTTCTGTTTTTTTTTAGAATCAGGCGACACCCGGATTTGAACTGGGGAATAAAGGATTTGCAGTCCTCCGCCTTACCACTCGGCCATGCCGCCAAAACAAAATATATATGAAAAGTTTTGTATTGTACTTGCGTTTTGAATCCCATTTCCTTAATTCCCTTCCTACTAACAAAAAGCTTTTTTTTCCATACCCCCCAAAAATATGGACTTTCAAAAAAGTAAAAAGTCATAAGAAATTGGAACCATTAACTATTTTGGAATTCATGAACGAGTCTTGGATTCTGACTTCAAATCATGTTTCCCTAATGACATAAGAAAATCTAAGCAGTAACTAATAATTATTATTGTGTCTTTTCAATAAAAATTTTTTTATTTTTCTCAATTTCGATTATAACAACAATTATGCCTATATGTAAACCCCGGAACCATAACAGAAATTACACAGAGCGTATCTTATATATGATATATAGAAGATATTAGGGCACGGATCTAAATTTAACGCTTTGCTTTACAATATAAATAAGCCTATATTAAGAATTAAGATTAAAAATTTTACGAAATAGTACTAAAATAGATCTTGTCTCCGCAAATAGGTTTTTTTAACAAAAACCTATTAAGTAAAAAAAAAAAAACTCTATATTGTTTCTGATTATTCTTATCTCGGTAAAGGGATCAAATCCTGTCATCTCTTTATCCAATCAGAGTAATATTATAATAATGGTATAAATGGAATCGAATTAAAGAAATCGAATTAAGCAGCATAATTCTTTTAAACAGAATGTTTTATCAACCTCTTTACTCTTGTATCCGTTGAAAATTTCAATTTGAGTATGAATATTTTATCTATTCCTCCTTTGATACGTATTTAATACATTCCATATATATGAAATGTATGTGTAAAATTTTATGTGATTTAGTAAACAGAATCTAAATTCCATCCGAGCTAGATTGATCTTTATTATTCAATAAAGAATGATCAAAAAGTGGGATTTTTAAACAAATGAGGAATTGGGTTAAAATGTTACGAGAGGGAAATGAACTGATGTCTACAATACCCGGGTTTAATCAGATACAATTTGAAGGATTTTGTCAGTTCATTGATCAGGGCTTACCGGAAGAGCTTTATAAGTTTCCAAAAATTGAAGATACAGATCAAGAAATTGAATTTCAATTATTTGTGGAAACATATCAATTGGTAGAACCCGTGATAAAAGAAAAGGATGCTGTGTATAAATCACTTACATATTCTTCTGAATTATATGTATCCGCAGGATTAATTTGGAAAACCGGCCGGGAGATGCACGAACAAACAATTTTGATTGGAAACATCCCTCTAATGAATTCCCTGGGAACTTTTCTAGTAAATGGAATATACAGAATTGTGATCAATCAAATATTGCAAAGCCCCGGTATTTATTACCGGTCGGAATTGGACCATAATGGAATTTCGGTCTATACCGGCACCATAATATCAGATTGGGGAGGAAGATCAGAATTAGAGATTGATAGAAAAGCAAGGATATGGGCTCGTGTAAGTAGGAAACAGAAAATATCTATTCTAGTTCTATCATCAGCTATGGGTTCGAATCTAAAAGAAATTCTGAATAATGTTTGTTACCCGGAAATTTTCTTGTCTTTCTTGAATGATAAAGATAAAAAAAATTTTGGGTCAAAG